CAAATAGGATCGTCCAGTTCCTATAGAACCTATCACTAAAATACCCCTAGAAGGGGATAGGGCTAAGCGGAGCGAAAAGGGTTTTCCATGAGATGGGAAATGAGAACTATTAGCCCCACACGAGGTTTGTGAATAAGTGATTGTCTGATAATGAGCAAGGAATATCCGTCTTTCTGCTAAACAGGATCTATTGAACTCATAATTCATTAGATACTTTTTATGAATGTCAACTAAGTATCGTAAGTAAATGGATCCCGGTTGTTCAATCATTTGATAACCAGAGTCATTCTTTGATAAACGATCACTATGAGTCAGACTCAATAGAATTTGATCAATCCTTTTTTCCGTCGTTAAGGTGGAGAACTGAACCAAGAATTCTCTTTCTTCATCATCAATCGAATCACTGTTCGCGACCCAGGATTCTATTTTATCATCAATCCAATCACCGTTCACGTTTTTTCTTTTTCTTATCAATGAATAGATCTCTTTACTTGTACGACTTAGATGTCTCGTATTTCTCGAAAAAGTGATTCGATTGATGGGATTTGGTATGATACTGATGAGATCGATGAGATTGATATTCAAATATTTCTTCTTAGAACGTATTGATTTGACCCCATAAGCGGGACCACCACCCAATAGCATGTTGCCGCCAGAAGCAGAATCCCGTATTTCTTCCAGAGAATCTCCTAATTGTTCCAGAGCAACTAGAAAGAGATTCTTTAACCAGAAAGAATTCAGTTCAGATGTAGGATACCTATCCAGAAGTTTTCGCAACTCAATCATGTATGATGGAATCATCAAAGATTTGATCTTTTCTAACTCTGTCTGTAACTCACTAGAGGCTCGGAAAACAAAGAGAAGATGTGTACGAACGAGATATCCAGCAACAAGAAGAAGGAAAAGAATTGAATAGAGGAACTCCCAAGCATTTGGTGATCTCAGATGTGTCCATATCAATGGAATGGGTGACTCATTATTTCGATGAATCATTTCTTCGGACAGAAGAAGATTCTGTAAACACTTACTCGAACTCTCACTTATCAGATTCCGTTGTGGAAGAATCGACCACCACTTTTTCTGAGGAATTGGCCATGATATATCTGATCCATGCATAATATCATGAAAAACGGACACAAAATTTTGACTGCCACTTAGGGAATATTGAAAGGGAATATTCAATATCAAATAAATATTGTTTTTTAAGGTGAAATAAAGATATTTACACCCCGTCCAAGTAAGGAACCATGGCATATAGGTTTGGAACAAATTCCATTTTGAGAGATTTGAAAAAGCACTATCTCGTTGAAGGGTTCTACCTACTTCCCCCTTCTCAACGTTTTTCTTTAGACAAAGACTCAGTTCTTTCCTCTTTCCGGACGGCACATATTTCTCAAAACATGGAGTGTGAATCAAACCCATGTTTGAATTGAAACGGAGATAGTGATGCAAGTTTTTTCCTTCTGAATCAGATAGATTCATATCTGAAAGAAACTGACAATAAGTTCTTTCAAAATTGACTATTTGTTCCTCTATTACAGGTGTTCCAGAAATGTCTGCAATCGAGTAAATAGGAACGGATGGATCGGATCGAATTGAAAAATGGAAAGATTTGTACAAGTTATACGTTTCGTTACCACTTTGTGGAACATTGTTAGGTATGAATATGCCAGATACCTGTGACTCAATTGGTGAAATAGTCTCTCTCTCTCCCAAAACATGTTTTTTTTTACCGAAACACAAAGAAAATATTTTGTTGCGAATACACAAGATATTGGGGAATTGTGCATATGTAAAATCATAATTATGGATACGGGTCTTTTCCCCATAAAAATGGAATCCTTTGTTACAATAGAACCAGAAGCGATGGGGATGATTCAAGAATTGAAGTCTATTTGCTCTATAAAAAGAAGATATCAATGAACTTTTCTGAGGATTCAACCAATTGTTTCGATCGTGGGATATCAGTGATAAATAGGAATCCGTGTTCTCAAAGGATTTCCTGCGATTTTTTCTAGTACGGAATGAGTCAATCATGCACTTTTGTATCTTGTTGAACAAAAAAGGTAATATTGTTCCTGTATTGATTAAAAATTTCGATCTTTGGGAAGTATCATGATCATACAATAAGAAGGGTTTCAATTTATTCAAATAAACGATTTGAACACCTATTGATTCTAACAACTGATTGCCGGGTTGATCATTCAGACCTTTCAATTCATAGATGCGGATTTCGGCCCTATGAATGGAGATATTCCCGAGACTCACAACGAAAAAAGGAAGTGACTTAGATAAAAAGAGAAGCGACTTGGACAAAAGGAGAAGTGACTTGGACAAAAAGAAACGAAGTGACTTGGACAAATCTTGTTTGTCGATAACCTCGGACCAATCAATCGAATATTGATTAATACGTAATCGATCGAACATTACTTGAAAACGGTGTTTCTGCTCAGAAACGAAATGCTCCAAATGTTCCTGGAAATTCTTGCTTCCATTGGAGCATTTGTATCTATATACATTAGGATCCATATTCGTGGATCTCTCGGTTCGAGAAATAAGAGGATCGAACCACTTCTTCTTAATCTTTTTAATCTTTTTCAAATTGGATAAATGTTGGTTGATCTTATCTATTATTATAGTTAGATGATTCAGAATATCATTTCCTATTGGGTGCTTTTGAATTCCATATGCGAAGTTGCAATCGGGTCGATTCATTAAAAGGAATCGATTCAATACATTTCTTATGTACCCATAGGTACTATATTGGATTTGAATCTGATTTCGGATCAATCTATATTGATGGATCGCCTCCATTATGTTGTTGTGAGCAAATACCGCTATTTTTGGTTTTGGATCTTCCAAATCATTCCCGCAGGAGATCCGGACCGATTTTTTTTTTATCTTTCGATAAAAAGATTCATTCTCTTCATAAAAAATAGAAGATAGAACCAATAAAGATTTCTTTTTCGATTCATCCCCGGAGTTGAATACCTCATTCAATAATTTTCCGTAGGAATCAATAGACAAGCCAAATTCCTTATTATGATAGGCTAAACCCGGCTCGGTTATTGATAGAGTGAATAGATCTGCCATTTCTTGAAATGTCTCTTCTAATTCAAACTCGTGGTGCAACCTGTATCCCCTTTTGTTCCGATCATGGAATAGATGAAATAAATAAAAAAATGCATTTTCGTTCAAGAATGAAATCCTATTGGAACTGTCCATATCCGGTTCATCCTTCGGAACCATATCCCATCCCGGATCTGCTGCAATCGAATGAACTGAGGAGGTATTTTGTAAATACGTAATTATCTTGAATATATCAACTATTTCTTTATTTTCCGATCGCCTCGAAGGGACAAAAGAAACACCTTGTTGTTTCTTCAACAATTTCTGATCTATAGTCGACCTCTCGGTAGGATTCAAACCCAGATGAAGTTCTGACCATCTATCAGAGAAAAAAGAACGAATTGATCTTGTAGGATTCCCAAGAAATTCTTCTATTTCTTCTGGAAGCAGCTGATTATTCATCTGCTTCTCACGTTCCGGGAATAGCCGAGCCATTGAGGAATATCCGGAAAGGTATTTTGAGAATCTATCTGATTTTATCTCTGTTCGTTCCGTTTGAAGAAAGGAAGTATCTAAAAGAATTGATCTTTCTTTTAGTTGCTGAATCTCCGTTTGATTGATCAATGTGTGATATTCCGAACCCTCATTACTAATGGAATTGAAAGGATCTATGGATTGATCAGAAAATCCTTTCGATTGGCTAGAATCCGTTACTTGAAAGAAAATGGATCTTATGGAATCATATTGAATATTTGACGATACATTCCGTACCTTGCTAAAAACCCGATTCCTGTTTACCAACCATGCATTGTCTAACCAAATCAAATTCTCTCTCGAGACGTTCCTCAAAAAATCCGATTTGTGCCGATTCTTCCCCCCAATAACGAAGAGATCTTGGCGGAATTGCCACATATGAAATTGAGCGCAATTTTGCAAAAAAATACCCCCCTTGTTTCTCGAGAGGAGAAGGGAAACATGTTCAATCTCGTTTGATTGAATAGTCTCCTCAGCTCCTTGTTGTTTGAAGAACCCCCCCTCATCAATTGGTCTTTTTTCACGAAAAGCAGGCATGAGATAACAAATCAAATGTTTCACTAAAATTTCGAATAGCTGTCCCGAATTCAAGTTGATTATGTTTCGCTTCTTACTCGGAGAAAGGCGGTCAAAGAATTTCCAATCATGGTCCTTGCGGATCGGATCATTCGTATAGGATACAAAAAAAAACTCCAGATATTTTATATCTTTCTCTTTGAATGAGATCTCAATTCCAGCTGCAATTTCATTCGATATCTTACAGCCGGAATTCCTCTTTTTTACGATCGCATTCCTCCATCGCCGCGAACCCCAGTTAGATTCAGACATGATACACTTTTTAGTTATTGGAAGAACCCAAGTACTTTCTTTCGGATCCATGAAACAACTCTCATAGATCTTTTTCCCTTTTGGAAGATACAGGAGCGAAACAATCAACCTATTGAGATTGGAAGACCAAAAGGATTCTTTCAATGTATAATTTGGGGGTCCAATGGAACGCAGAGGTTTAGGAAGAAGCCCCATCAAATAGATATTTTTTCTTTCGACCCTATTTCGATTGTATATAAGGACCGCTACTACAAGTACAAGCAGTACTACACCTTTGATCGTGCAATGTCGACGAATTGAACCCTGTGAATCACGTGAAATTAGGACACTCAAAGTTCGGGAATCAAAAAGTTTTATAAAGCGCTCTTGGTGGAAAAAAAAGGAAGTGAAAGATTTCACCGAATCGGGTTGGATCCATGAATCCAAGAAATCGTGAGAATTCTTGATTTCTCTCAATTCGAAGATCCAGGATTTGAATTGATGTCCTCTCATTTCATTGATTCCTCCTAAAGAATCCAAAAGAATCTAAGTGAATTGAATTTGGGTCACTTGCGATGTACAATGACCCCAGTGAAGCATCCATGGCTGAATGGTTAAAGCGCCCAACTCATAATTGGCGAATTCGTAGGTTCAATTCCTGCTGGATGCAGGCCAACGGGGACATTCAATAAGGCTAGTTCCACTGGCTCCGTATCAATGGAATCTCATCATCCATACATAACGAATTGGTATGGTATATTCATACCAACCATAACATATGAAGAGTAAGAACTAGAATTCTTATCGATACTGGAACTCGTGGGGAAGAAAGTAGATTTATGGATGGAATCAAATATGTAGTCTTTACAGAAAAAAGTATTCGGTTATTGGGGAACAATCAATATACTTCTAATGTCGAATCAGGATCAACTAGTAATGTCGAATCAGGATCAACTAGGACAGAAATAAAGCATTGGGTCGAACTCTTCTTTGGCGTCAAAGTAATAAATAGTCATCAACTACCCGGGAAAGGGTAGAAGAATGGGACCCATTATGGGACATACAATGCATTACAGACGTATGATCATTACGCTTCAACCGGGTTATTCTATTTTACCTCTTATAATCATTTAAGTAAAAAAAAAAAGAAAAAAAAAAAAATACTAAATAACACGGCGATACATTTATACAAAACTTCTACCCCGAGCATACGCAAAGGATCCGTAGACAGTCAAGTGAAATCCAATCCGCGAAATAATTTGATCTATGGACAGCATCGCTGTGGTAAAGGTCGTAATTCCAGGGGAATCATTACCGCAGGGCATAGAGGAGGAGGCCATAAGCGTCTATACCGCAAAATAGATTTTCGACGGAATGAAAAAGACATATCTGCTAGGATCGTAACCATAGAATATGACCCTAATCGAAATGCATACATTTGTCTCATACACTATGGAGATGGTGAGAAAGGATATATTTTACATCCCAGAGGGGCTATAATTGGAGATACCATTGTTTCCGGTACAGAAGTTCCTATATCAATGGGAAATGCCCTACCTTTGAGTGCGGTTTGAACTATGGATTTACGTAATTGGAAGTAACCAATTGGGTTTACGACGAAACCTAGAAATTGATCACTGATCCAATTTGAGTACCTCTACGGGATAGACCTCAACAGAAAACTGAAGAGTAACGGCAGCAAGTGATTGAGTTCAGTAGTTCCTCATATAAAATTATTGACACTCCAGATATGGTAATATGGAGAAGACAAAATTGTTTGAAGCACGGACAGAAGCGGAAGCGACCCTTGTTTCAAAGAGAAGAGGATGGGTTATTCACATTTCATTTGATGGTCAGAGGTGAATTGAAAGCTAAGTGGTGGTAATTCTAAAAATTCCCCCGGGGAAAAATAGAGATGTCTCCTACGTTACCCGTAATATGTGGAAGTAGCGACGTAATTTCATAGAGTCATTCGGTCTGAATGCTACATGAAGAACATAAGCCAGATGACGAAACGGAGAGACCTAGGATGTATAAGATCATAACATGAGTGATTTGGCAGATTTGTATTCCTATATATCCACTCATGTGGTACTTCATCACACGATTCATATAAAATCCATCTGTCTAGATATCATCATATAATATATATATATACATCCGGAAAGCCGTATGCTTTGGAAGAAGCTTGTACGGTTTGGGAAGGGGTTTTTATTGATCAAAAAGAAAAATCTACTTCAACCCATATGCCCTTAGGCACGGCCGTACATAACATAGAAATCACACTTGGAAAGGGTGGACAATTAACTAGAGCAGCAGGTGCTGTAGCGAAACTGATTGCAAAAGAGGGTAAATCGGTCACATTAAGATTTCCATCTGGGGAGGTCCGTTTGATATCCAAAAACTGCTCAGCAACAGTCGGACAAGTGGGTAATGTTGGGGCGAACCAGAAAAGTTTGGGTAGAGCCGGATCTAAGTGTTGGCTAGGTAGGCGTCCTGTAGTAAGAGGGGTAGTTATGAACCCTGTAGACCATCCCCACGGGGGTGGTGAAGGGAGGGCCCCGATTGGTAGAAAAAAACCCACAACCCCTTGGGGTTATCCTGCGCTTGGAAGAAGAAGTAGGAAAAGGAATAAATATAGTAATAGTTTTATTATTCGTCGCCGTAAATAGGAATATTCAAAATCAAATAAATATTGTTTTTTACTCGTCTTTTCAAAAAAAAAAAAAAGGGGGGGGGAATAATAGGCCGTGACACGTTCACTAAAAAAAAATCCTTTTGTAGCTAATCATTTATTGGAAAAAATAAAGAAGCTTAACATGAGAGAGGAAAAAGAGATAATAGTAACTTGGTCCCGGGCATCTACCATTATACCCACAATGATCGGCAATACAATTGCCATTCATAATGGAAAGGCGCATTTACCTATTTATATAACGGATCGTATGGTGGGTCAAAAATTAGGAGAATTTGCACCTACTCTTACTTTCCAGGGACACGCGAGAAACGATACTAGATCTCTCCGTTAATAAAATAAAGTGAAATAGGTGCTCATCGTTCATTGGCGGGAGGCGAACCTTATCTTATGTCAAAGTGGAGAAAGTGGAAGAAGACCTTGAAAAAGCAGAAGATGAAGAGGAGCTCAAGTACACAAGTACAAGCTTTAGCTCAACGTATATGTATGTCTGCTCACAAAGCACGAAGAGTCATTGATCAGATTCGTGGGCATTCCTATGAGAAAACACTTATGTTACTGGAACTCATGCCTTATCGAGCATTTTATCCCATTTTTAAACTGGTTTATTCTGCAGCAGCAAATGCTAGTCACAATAAAAGTTTCAACGAAGCTGATTCAGTCATTAGTAAAGCCGAAGTCAATGGGGGTACTATCGTGAAAAAGTTAAAACCCAGGGCTAGAGGACGTAGTTATCCGATAGAAAGACCCGCCTGTCATATAATTATTGTATTGAAGGATAGCTCTAAAAAGAAAACAGATCAGGATATATTTTTAGAAACAAAAAATGTATGGAGAGATCCTATAATAGAAAGATATATAGAGAAGGAGAGAGAGAGAGAAAAAAAAAGATGGGTCAAAAAATAAATCCACTCGGTTTCCGCCTTGGCGAAAACCAAAGTCATCGTTCCCTTTGGTTCGCACAACCAAAAAGTTATTACATAGGTCTCCAGGAAGATGAAAAAATACGGGATTGTATCAAGATATATGTACAAAAAAATATAAGAGTATCTTCAAGTTTCGAAGGAATTGGAATTGCACATATAGAGATTCAAAAAAAAATGGACTTGATCCAGGTCATAATCTATATTGGATTCCCAAATTTGTTAATAGAAGGCCAAACACGAGGAATCGAAGAATTGCAGATCAATGTACAAAAGGGGCTTCATTCTGTGAATCGGAGACTTAACATTGCTATTACAAGAGTTGCAAAACCTTATGGACAACCTAATATTCTTGCAGAATATATAGCTCTACAATTAAAGAATAGGGTTTCGTTTCGAAAGGCAATGAAAAAAGCTATTGAATTAACTGAACAAGCAGACACAAAAGGAATTCAAGTGGAAATTGCTGGGCGTATCGACGGAAAAGAAATTGCACGTGTCGAATGGATCAGAGAAGGTAGGGTTCCCCTCCAAACCATTCGAGCTAAAATTGATCATTGTTCCTATACAGTTCGAACTGCCTATGGGGCATTGGGCATCAAAATTTGGATATTTGTAGACGAGCAATAATGGACCCTTCCTTTGCTTGCCATTCTATTCAGTGATAGAACAAAAACTACAAACTATTCCTTTTCACTTCAATAAAAAAAAAATGAAAAATGAGCAATTCTAATTCTATAAGGTTGAATAAAAATTCGATTGACCTTTTGGTGGAACTGCTATGCTTAGTGTGTGACTCGTTGGTTTTTTATTTAAAGTTGGGATTCAAAAAACAGACCAGCCCCTAACTAATAACTATAAGAACTAGTAACCAACTCATTGCTTTGTATTATCGAGATCCAAGGAAGCAGTCGCCATATGATGTATCGATCATATAGTTGTAGCAACTGAAATCTTTTTTTTTTCCATAAAGGAAAAATCCATTTATAGGTTGGAAAGAAAAATAGAGGGATGTGGGTAACTGGAAGGGCGAGAGAAAGAGAGAAGGAGAATCTCCATGATATATGATTCCAATATGTATGGTCTATCAATCACATCATATCATAAAAGGCAGTGTGATAAAGCATCAATACTGATTCGTCCATAATTAGATGAATACGGTTCATAAGAAAAATACAAATAATAAAGAGCCCCGAGTCAATAGAGACTGAGGAGATTGGCTCGGGAACGAATTTAATTAGGAGCTCCATTGCATAGTTCAGGCCTAGCCATTAATGGAAAAGCTATGGGAACGACGAAACCTGTGACTGCGGAAGATTCTATTGAAAACGAATCCTAATGATTCATTGGGTGGGATGGCGGAATCAACCAGGAACCAATTAATTTCTTCTGATAGGTCATGGGTTCACCCTACGAATGAAGCAAATATGGAAAGAGTCAATATTCGCCCGCGAAACCATTATTGGATTGCAGTATTTTGACAGATTCGGTAAAGGTCAAGGATTCATTTTCAAAAGAAAGGCATTATCCCATATAAATAAAATAGAAATATCCGTCTAGCCATATATACTATATACTATACGGATTCCCGTGTGACAGATTAAATATCAATAAATTCCATGATTCAGTGTATTATTCATTCAATAAATACATATACGTAATCTTATTGAATCGTTTCATTCGCGAGGAGCTGGATGAGAAGAAACTCTCATGTCCGGTTCTGCAGTAGAGATGGGATTGAGAAACAACCATCAACTATAACCCCAAAAGAACCAGATTCCGTAAACAACATAGAGGAAGAATGAAGGGAATATCTTATCGAGGCAATCATATTTGTTTCGGCAGATACGCTCTTCAGGCACTTGAACCCGCTTGGATCACATCTAGACAAATAGAAGCAGGACGACGAGCAATGACACGATATGCACGCCGTGGTGGAAAAATATGGGTACGTATATTTCCCGACAAACCCGTTACAGTAAGACCTACCGAAACACGTATGGGTTCGGGGAAAGGATCTCCCGAATATTGGGTATCTGTCGTTAAACCCGGTCGAATACTTTATGAAATGGGCGGAGTATCAGAAACTGTAGCCAGAGCAGCTATTGAAATAGCTGCGTGCAAAATGCCTATACGAACTCAATTCATTATCGCGTGATAGGTATGTGAAGGGTATTTGTGATGAAAAATACAATCGCAGATTTTTGGATTTCTGGGCAGACAATATTTCTCTCTTTTTCCTTTGCCTTTTGCATTGAAAGAGCAGATTCAAAAAAAAAAAAAAATGATATGATTCAACCTCAGACCCATTTGAATGTAGCGGACAACAGCGGGGCTCGAGAATTGATGTGTATTCGAATCATAGGAGCTAGTAATCAACGATATGCTCATATTGGTGACGTTATTGTTGCTGTAATCAAAGAAGCAGTGCCCAATATGCCTCTCGAAAGATCAGAAGTGATCAGAGCTGTAATTGTACGTACATGTAAAGAACTCAAACGCGACAACGGTATGATAATACGATATGATGACAATGCAGCAGTTGTCATTGATCAAGAAGGAAATCCAAAAGGAACTCGAGTTTTTGGAGCGATCGCGCGGGAATTGAGACAGTTGAATTTCACTAAAATAGTCTCATTAGCTCCTGAAGTCTTATAAATACTAGTAGATGAGACCGTGATAGAGTATAGTCAGGTCTCTGAAATAGATCACGTTAGTAGATTGTGTCTCACGCATATACCTTTAATAATTCATAAATAAATAAGAAAAAATGAAAAAAAAAAAAAAGGAACATGTTGATTATATCAAAACTGGAAGGCACCCATAATTTTAGTTCGTCATGGGTAGGGACACTATTGCCGATATAATAACTTCTATAAGAAATGCTAACATGGATAAAAAAGGAACGGTTCGAATAGCATCTACTAATATCGCCGAAAACATTGTTAAAATACTTCTACAAGAAGGGTTTATTGAAAATGTTAGGAAACATAGGGAAAACAACAAATATTTCTTGGTTTCAACCCTGCGACATAGAAGGAATAGGAAAGGGACATATAGAAATATTTTAAAGCGTATCAGTCGTCCCGGTCTACGAATCTATTCCAACCATCAACGAATTCCTAGGATTTTAGGTGGAATGGGGGTCGTAATTCTTTCTACTTCTCGAGGTATAATGACAGATCGAGAGGCTCGACTAGAAAGAATTGGGGGAGAAATTTTGTATTATATCTGGTGATCCTTCTGGTATCCGAATTTGATCCGTAACTTGCTATTTGGGAAAAAGAGAGGAAAGACGAATTGTCTACTATTACTCCTCCTCCATTAGTTGATACTTCAAGGGGGTTACCTGGAATGAAAGAACAAAAATTGATTCACGAAGGTTTAATTACTGAATCACTTCCCAATGGTATGTTCCGAGTTCGTTTAGACAATGAAGATCTGATTCTAGGTTATGTTTCGGGGAGGATCCGACGGAGTTTTATCCGGATACTACCAGGAGATAGAGTCAAAATCGAAGTAAGTCGTTATGATTCAACTAGGGGACGTATAATTTATAGACTTCGCAACAAAGAGTCGAATGATTAGGTGGCTTTTTATTTGAATTTAAACATTCCTTTCATGGGAATACAATTCGAGGTTCAAAATTTCAAGAGACTTATTTTCTTCCAAGGAGTATATTTGGAATTAAGGAATAACAAATATGAAAATAAGGGCTTCCGTTCGTAAAATTTGTGAAAAATGTCGACTGATCCGTAGGCGGGGACAAATTATAGTAATTTGTTCCAATCCGAAACATAAACAGAGACAGGGGTAATCTTTCTAACAAGGGACTTTCTAAACGGTCCGATGTACAAATAAAGGATCTTTTTTGACATGAAATGGATATATCCGTATATCTCTGACTCATATTTATGAGATGATAAAATATGACAAAAGCTATACCAAGAATTGGTTCACGTAAGAATGGACGTAGAATACAAAAAGGAGTTATTCATGTTCAAGCGAGTTTCAACAATACCATTGTGACTGTTACAGATGTAATAGGTCGGGTGGTTTCTTGGTCCTCCGCTGGTACTTGTGGATTCAGAGGCACAAGAAGAGGGACACCATTTGCTGCTCAAACCGCAGCAGGAAATGCTATTCGTACGGCAGTGGATCGGGGTCTGCAACGAGCAGAAGTCATGATAAAAGGCCCTGGTCTCGGAAGAGATGCAGCATTACGAGCCATTCGTAGAAGTGGTATACTATTAAGTTTCGTACGTGACGTAACCCCTATGCCACATAATGGGTGTAGGCCTCCTAAAAAAAGACGTGTGTAGAATTCAAAATTGAATGGATTGCAATAGAAATAAATGATTCAATGATCTGATCAAACAATAATATTAGTATGGTTCGAGAAGAAGTAGCAGTATCCACTCGAACACTACAGTGGAAGTGTGTTGAATCAAGAACAGACAGTAAGCGTCTTT